TTTCCTTTACCTTTAATTCAATACAATATTGAATAATAGGAGATTCAAAATGTGAGTCTCTTTCTCGTATACATTCTCCGTCACATTGTCGGAACAAAACTATTGGATGTGTCAATATGGAACTATTTAGTTAATTATAAATATAAAATAAAGACACGATTTGGTAGATCTATAAATCTAATATTATGCGGATAGAAATTTATCTTGTTCTGGAATCAAAGGGAAATGCCTCTTATTTTGTGAAAATTTGTATCTCTGTAGGAACAGAATATCAATTTATTCCTGCGGAACATCTAAGAACAAGAAAAAAGATTTTTAATCGGAAATATCGACAAATTCTTGCGGAAGCCAAAGAAAGAAAATAAAAAAGACCCGCTGTTCCAATTTCATCTCTATTGAATTTGAATATCAGAATAGTGGATATAGTCATGATTCAATGGGTCAGGTTCACTTACTTTTATTTTATATTTTAGTGATTTCTAATCTTTAGAATTGATTTGATTGATATAATGTAAAGTAGGAATATTTGGTAATGGAAGATATGACTTATCATTATTCTCATTATGAATTCTCATTCTAATATAATGAACAAATGTTAAACTTTATAACTCTCCTATAACATAGTTCATTAGAATGATAACTTATTCTATACAGTTGCTTACCAAAAAGATAAATAATATCTCTATTCTCCGCTCAAATATGAATACTAAGACTTGAGTTTTATGAAACAACCGAAAGCCCCTTATCGGATTTGAACCGATGACTTACGCCTTACCATGGCGTTACTCTACCGCTGAGTTAAAAGGGCCGCTTTGATTAAATTCCGGAATGTGTGTGGATAAGATATATCTATGTACATTACATATTATATATGGATGGATAATAAGTACATGCAATAGCCTCATAGCGGCTGCTAGTGGCCCAAGAATTGTGATTTAACTAGTGAGTATAGGGTCAAAAAATGGGTTTATTGATATTACATAAATATAAATGCAATGAATTATTTCAAGACTGGGCCTCATTACTTTTAAATTTACTACCATCAGAAGTAAATTAACTTGATTGATTTATACATATAACCATCGGGATAGACCCATGATATTTCATCGAATCATGTGATGAAAAGATTCTACTTGTCCCCGGAACCGGAAAAAATAATTTTTGAGAACTTGTTGATCCCCTCTTTCCAGATTTTTCGGTTGTTTGGTAATTTCCTGGTTTAGTGTAAGATAGAAATAGGCATATTCCATCTTAACAATGAATGAATCCATGACTGAAAGTGGAAGAAATTTAATTAAGTTTAATCCTTTATTCTGGCCGAAAACTATTGATTCTATAGAAATTTTTCATTATTTAATAAATAATGAAAATTAATAAATAATGAAAATTGAATATTAATAGAGGAATGGCGATTCAAATGTATTTATATATTTATAAATGTATTTATATAATATTAAATTAATATAAATAAGAAATCCAAAAATTCTATAGAATAATGAAGAGGGAAAAATCCGTCGGATCTAGTCATACCATTACATTATATTGACAATTTCAAAAAACTGTTCATACTATGTTCATGGTATGGTGGCGGTCGGGCAAGCATGCCCCCATCGTCTAGTGGTTCAGGACATCTCTCTTTCAAGGAGGCAGCGGGGATTCGAATTCCCCTGGGGGTAGGGTACTATGAAAGGAAGTTGATCATGGATTATCAATAGGTCGAAAATTGATTTATCCGGGGTCGATGCCCGAGTGGTTAATGGGGACGGACTGTAAATTCGTTGGCAATATGTCTACGCTGGTTCAAATCCAGCTCGGCCCAATAATTCGCTAATCCAAGATGAAATTATATAACACGTTTGTTTTCCAGAAATGCCTGATACAGATACAGAAGAATAAGAGCAATTGCGGAAGCATAAGAAAAATAAAACTTTCTGAGATATTCCTACTTTAGATTTTGTATTTTTTTGTTATAAATGTTATCAAAAATGCGGATCTTCTTAATTATCTAGATTCAGATTAGGATCTGTAAGTATAAAGTCTTAGGAAACGAGTAAATAAAAAAGACTCTTTTTTGATTGATGTATTTTCAATTGATTTGGCAATAAAAAAAGAATGACTATTAATTCATGTCACTCTTACTAAACCATAGGATATAATATCCATATATCACCCGCGCCTCGGTTACAACAGGATAATTAACGGAGATCATACGAATAGATATTCTATACACCTAAATTTGCTTGGGATTGTAGTTCAATTGGTCAGAGCACCGCCCTGTCAAGGCGGAAGCTGCGGGTTCGAGCCCCGTCAGTCCCGGCGGACCCCATAAATAAAAAATCAAATAATAAATGAATCTCTTCTTTTTATTTTCTAGACTAGATTAAAAGGGGGACAAAGAGCAGAACCAACGCGGATCCTTATTTATTTATTTTTCATTAAACCAATTAGTAAATTTCCATTATTTGAACTAGTATTGATTGGTGGGAGAGAGACATCATATGTAATCTCAATTACTTTGACACAATTTATATCTTATATCATTGAAGAAAGTACATTTGATGGAATATTATATCTTTTAGAATCGGACTCATCTTTATCACACTTCTTTTGTCTTCTAAGACAGTTAGAGCATTAAAAAAACGAAGTTTCGAACTTCACTCCGTCCTTATTTCCATTTAACTTCGATGGTTTTGGGGGGTTTGTAACCAATGGAAGTGGAAACGCGGTTAAATGATACTTCATTAGCTGGTTGTACCCGAAGTAGGTTATAGCAAAGAATGGGAAAAAATTAAAAATACAGGAATTTCAGATTGGATTAGAAATAAAATTTTTGATTCGGTATGGATAAAGGATCTTCCTACTGTTATACTATTCAATTCTCGACAATGAATCCATTTGGCAGCTCCGATATTTTATTGTTATTCATGATATTGAGCCGATTTGATATCATCGAGATGTAATTCATCCCATTTGAATTTACAGGTTAAAGATTTATTATCTCTATGGGGCTCTATGGGATTAAATCCCGAGTTATTGCGAAGTAAAAAAAACGAAGAGATTATGGAAGTAAATATTCTTGCATTTATTGCTACTGCACTGTTCATTCTAATTCCTACTGCTTTTTTACTTATCATATATGTAAAAACAGTCAGTCAAAATAATTAATTTGAATGAAACTTGACTTCATAGTTCTTATCAATGATTGAAGAACTGAAATCAAAATAAAGTTTGCGTTTTAAATGAAATGATGGGGCTGGGATCAGCAGTATTCTATGAGATCCGATAGTAATGGTAGAAAGAAATATATGACTCTTTCTACCATACTATTTATTTTATTAGTATTATTTAATATATATATAAGGTGTACTCTATAAAGATAGAGACCTAAATATAGATCAATTAAAAATCAAATATGTATATTCATCTATCATATATGTAGATTCATATATGTTGATATCAATTACATATATGTAATGCACATAGCATAGCACTTCAATTCTATTTATTTGCTTCCTCTATTTGATTGGTATTGATTACAATCAATTTGAAAAAAAAAGGATCCGTTGTTCCTCTGTTCCTCATTTTCTATACAGAATTTTGGTAAGAGCGGGTTCATCAAAATCGAAAGTTTCGGAAGAATTTTGTTGAAAGAAATTTCCTATCATCTGTATTCCTCTTAGTCCGTCAACTATCTCTTTGACTTTGATTGATTTGATTGATAGGGGTATTATTTATCTAATACATTACTCCACTGGAATCCAAGATGAATATTATTCATCTCATTATTATTTATTCGATAATAAAAAGTGCTAACTAAATTTCGTAGTATCCTTAGACTTAGAGTCCACTTCTTCCCCATACTACGAGTGAAAGGGAAAATGTAAAGACTACCATTAAAGCAGCCCAAGCGAGACTTACTATATCCATATAAATTATGTCCCCTACCTCTATGAATATGAAGGAATTATTCCATTATTGCTCACTCATAATAGTGGAATCAATGGTGCAGAGTCAAAAAAAAGGGGGGGTTCGGTTCTGGACCAACACTATTGATGAACTAATCCAATAAATCCACTTACAACAAGTTCTTATAGGATTTCTCGTAGAATCTAGAAACATTAAGTCCAAGAAAAATAACAACAAGAAGTGGCACTCTTAGAAGAGTCAAGGGAATGTTATTAATCGAACATGTAGGATAATCCAACCTAGTGGTTCTTTTTTTGTCCTTTATAAGTAAAAGGCCTCTAAATATGGAAGTAAGACAAGATAAGATTGCTATCCATCACATAACTCGATTTACCATTTGATCTAATCCTTACCCTCTCCTGATTGTTTCTTTGAAACAATCATAAAACAGCCCATCCTTTACTAGGGTTACCAAAAAGAAAATCTTTATTTTTGCACCTTTTATTAATATTAAAAATTAGGATATATAAAAAAAGCTACAATCTAATATTGATTGAATGCTTGAGCATTCAGAGACTCTCGTGAATCTGTATACAAAGTATCTTCCACCCAATTATTAACCAATTAGATTCCCCTCCGGCTATCCAATCTAATTCCTAATTCAAAGCATAATTAGTAGACACTACATTAGTAGTGGAAGGGTTATCAAGACTTACCGATTCCCTTCCACTACTCTAATCTTTCTTTTGTTGATCAGGCGACACCCGGATTTGAACTGGGGAAAAAGGATTTGCAGTCCCCCGCCTTACCACTCGGCCATGCCGCCAAAACGATACAAAATAGATGAAAATCTACCCCTCATTTTTATATTTAATTTATACTTACATCTTGAATTTTTTTTATAAAAAAAATTCAAGATAAATTGGAACCATTAACTATTGAACTATCGGCTGTGAATTCCTGAATGATTCTTGGTTTTGAATCTAAAATTGGGTTTATTTCCATAATTACGTAAGAAAAAAAAAAAATGGATACATAACTAATCAGTATTGATTCGTTTTAATCAAAAAATCCCTCTCAATTTCAATTATATT